AAGGGCTTATTCGATCCAATCGTACCACGTAACCCTTTAAAAGGTGTTCTGAGTGAGCTATTTCAGCTCCACGCCTTTTTTCCTTTGAATCAAAATTCAATCAAGTAGAGTCTTGAGTTAGACTTTTTTTTGTGGCGAACAACTAGTTAGTTAGTTTATCAGAATCAAAATAAAACAAAACTCGAAAAATGAATTTTTCTTTGATGACATAAGATTTAATTGTAGAAAGAATCATGGGGATAATTGTTGTTGTTTTTTTTACCGATATTACTAATCAGTAATATCGGTAAAAAAAAAAACAACATAAACGGCGAATTCCTCCTTAGAATTAAGAATTAGGATAGGAGGCAAGACAAATAAAACGAATTTCATGTTCCCTTCTTGTATATGTATATAATTCAAATATAGAAACTATAGAATCTTGCATCTTTCTATATCTCCCAAGAAGTCCCAGTTTTTCTAAGAATCCCTGCTCTTGGGTCGGATTCTAACGAATCTTTCGGGAATTTTTAAGAGACTCTTTTTTTATTAAAAAAGAAATTCGAAGAAGAAAATAAGAACAATATCAAAATAAAAGAAGTAAGAATAATAAAGAAAGTGGATTATAATACATACATCTAATTCATGTATAAAGATGAATAAGTCCGTTTATTTAGTTCGACATTGCTTGCACTTATTATATATACTCACTTTGATATACTTAGTGTACTATTATAATAATTATAATATAAATTATAATTATTATAAGATATCTTTATAACAATATAACAATAACAGGTACAAATATTAAATCGAGGTGCCCATTCTATGACAATTCTCAACAACTTACCCTCCCTTTTTGTGCCTTTCGTGGGCCTAGTATTTCCGGCAATTGCAATGGCTTCTTTATTTCTTCATGTTCAAAAAAAAAAGATTTTTTAAATACGATGTGGTCGAATCTCATCTAGTTTTTTTTTCAAGACTTAGCGAACACGGATATCCATTTAGTAGAATATTGTATAACAATAACAGGTGGCTTTCTTCGAACCTAAACTTTTATACATGCGTAAACATGATATATGGACAAATGAATTATAGCAATTTTTAAAAATAGGCCCGGATCCGAGCTCATGTCTGAAATTCAAGTCAATCTATCCATATGTATGTAGCTATTGATAAGGGAATCATATGAAGGGGATGTTTTTATTTTATTATATCTAACCAATTCGATGAATTACTGCTAAAAGTTCACATCAGAATAGTACTAGTTGATGAGAGTTACTTCGGAAACAAAAAAGTAAAGTTAAATTGATTTTGGTTATTCCTTCAATTCCAAAAAAATGCAACTGGATTTAGTATGTATGAGTTGGCGATCAGAATATATATGGATAGAATTTATAGCAGGATCTCGCAAAACAAGTAATTTCTGCTGGGCCTTTATCCTTTTTTTAGGTTCATTAGGATTCTTAGTGGTTGGAATTTCTAGTTATCTTGATAAGAATTTGATATCTTTTTTTCCGTCTCAACAAATCAATTTTTTCCCACAAGGGATCGTAATGTCTTTCTATGGGATCGCGGGTCTCTTTATTAGTTCCTATTTGTGGTGCACAATTACATGGAATGTAGGTAGCGGTTATGATCGATTTGATAGAAAAGAAGGAATAGTGTGTATTTTTCGTTGGGGATTTCCTGGAAAAAATCGCCGCATCTTTCTACGATTCTTTATGAAAGAAATTCAGTCCATTAGAATAGAAGTTAAAGAGGGTATTTATACTCGTCGTGTCCTTTATATGGAAATCAGAGGCCTGGGAGCCGTTCCCTTGACTCGTACTGATGAGAATTTGACTCCACGAGAAATTGAGCAAAAGGCTGCGGAATTGGCCTATTTCTTGCGTGTACCAATTGAAGTATTTTGAAAAATGAACTGAAGAATAAATGCTTTCTCAGCAAGAGGAAAAACCCCAAGAATCCTCTTTTTTCTATAGCTATAGCATAACTTAAGCCATAACTTACTTAATTAAAGTTTCTTCAGAACGCCTCGTGAGGCCAAAGCAAGGCAAACGTGTACGGAGCAGTCATAACATAAAACGAAACCCTTTTTTTTTCTGTAATTTTTTTTTTTATTTCTTCATTGGAATTCGAATTCAAAGTGGATTCTTCTTCTATTTCTGTATTTTTTCTACACTAGATTCAAGGACTAACCTATGAATCACAACTAAAAAGCGGGGACTCTATTAATAGGCGCGATACCTTATAATAGAACTCATGCTTGATTGAAATATGAGATTGCATAGAGTCAACGAATGAGGTGGGTTCATTGCCGATTCACAGATGAAAAAATGACAAAAAAGAGCGCATCCATTCCCCTTCGATATCTTTCATCTATAATATTTGTAGTCTTTTTGCCCTGGTGGATCTCTCTGTCATTTAATAAAAGTCTAGAATCTTGGGTTACTAATTGGTGGAATACTAGCCAATCCGAAACTTTTTTGAATGATATTCAAGAAAAGAGTATTCTAGAAAAATTCATAGAATTAGAAGAGCTATTCCTCTTGGACGAAATGATAAAGGAATTCCCGGAAAGACATCTACAAAAGTTTCGTATGGGGCTCCACAAAGAAACAATCCAATTGATCAAGATACAAGATGAGGATCATATCCATAAAATTTTGCACTTCTCGACAAATATAATCTGTTTTGTTATTCTAAGTGCTTATTCTATTCTGAGTAATGAAGAACTTGTTATTCTTAATTCTTGGGTTCAAGAATTCCTATATAATTTAAGCGACACAATAAAAGCCTTTTCCATTCTTTTAGTAACTGATTTATGTATCGGATTCCATTCGCCCCACGGTTGGGAACTAATGATTGGCTATGTCTACAACGATTTTGGATTTGCTCATAATGATCAAATTATATCTGGTCTTGTTTCCACTTTTCCAGTCATTCTAGATACAATTTTTAAATATTGGATTTTCCGTTATTTAAATCGTGTATCTCCGTCACTTGTAGTGATTTATCATTCAATGAATGACTGAAAAACGAGTCACTGATCCAATTATAATGTTTCTGACTTTGTACCTAAGCAAAGCATTCAAGGTCGTACTTACCTTACTCTTTCTACTCATTCAGAGGATTCCTCCTATATTCCAGTAAAATTATTTCAGTAAATAGCAGAATCGTGGATAGGGAACTATACTAGCGACCTACCCAATTTTATTGTAGAAATTTTCGGGATCAACGATTGGACCATGCAAATTAGCAATACTTTTTCTTCGATAAAGGAAGAGATTACTCGATTCATTTCCGTATTACTCATGATCTATATAATAACTCGGGCATCCATTTCAAATGCATATCCCATTTTTGCGCAGCAGGGTTTTGAAAATCCACGAGAAGCAACTGGTCGTATTGTATGCGCCAATTGCCATTTAGCTAATAAGCCTGTGGATATTGAGGTTCCACAGGCGGTACTTCCTGATACTGTATTTGAAGCAGTTGTTAGAATTCCTTATGATATGCAACTGAAACAAGTTCTTGCTAATGGTAAAAGGGGGGGTTTGAATGTGGGGGCCGTTCTTATTTTACCGGAGGGGTTTGAATTAGCCCCCCCCGATCGTATTTCGCCCGAGATGAAAGAAAAGATAGGCAATCTATCTTTTCAGAATTACCGCCCCACTAAAAAAACTATTCTTGTGATAGGGCCTATTCCTGGTCAGAAATATAGTGAAATCACTTTTCCTATTCTTTCCCCGGATCCCGCGACTAATAAAGATGTTCACTTCTTAAAATATCCAATATACGTAGGTGGTAACAGGGGAAGGGGTCAGATTTATCCCGACGGGACCAAAAGTAACAATACGGTTTATAATGCTACAGCAGCAGGTATAGTAAGCAAAATAATACGAAAAGAAAAAGGGGGGTACGAAATAACCATAACGGATGCATTGGATGGACGCCAAGTGGTTGATATTATCCCTCCAGGACCAGAACTTCGTGTTTCAGAGGGCGAATCTATCAAACTTGATCAACCATTAACAAGTAATCCTAATGTGGGTGGATTTGGTCAGGGAGATGCAGAAATCGTACTTCAAGATCCATTACGTGTCCAAGGCCTTTTGTTCTTTTTGGCATCTGTTGTTTTGGCACAAATCTTTTTAGTTCTTAAAAAGAAACAGTTTGAAAAGGTTCAATTGTCCGAAATGAATTTCTAGATCCGGGAATTTATTAACATCAAGTTTGTAAAAAGAACAAAATTTTTGTTGGCAATTCCAATTATGTTATGTATGAGCAAGAAAATTATGAAAAGTTTTTTGCTTGTTTATATTCTTTTTCGACCAAATGTCGGGAATTTCTTGTACTGCACTCTTATCCTAAATCATAGTATATATTGTGAAGAAGTTTATTTGACTTTACCCCTTCTTTGTTTTTTCAATCCAAGTGGGAGGGGTGTGCCTATATCACTATTGTCAGATTTAAATATTTTAGAATGGGTCAATAGTTTTCTATTCTAATCGAATCAAATTCCATTAGAACTAGATACTAAGCATAAGATAAGTAAGCGGAGAATATAAAGGAAGCAAGGATAAATAAGGGGAACAAGGGATTCTAAAAGGTATTATTCCTAGTCTTCGACATCAGAAAGAGAATTTTCCACCCACATCCCTTTCTGGTGTCGAAATCATAATGGTTCTTGATTACATTCGTCATCCTATTCTTAGTTTCGATTTTTTCCAGGTTTATCATAACTTTTTTTTCTTATGTATACTTCTTATGTATACATATATTTAAGTAATGGAAAAACGAAATGGAGTTTTTTGAAGCATCGGAAAAAGTGATCCTATTTTGTCATTTATACGAACAAAACAACAAAACAAAATATTATGATTATTAAGAACTCAACGGGGCCTATCACTTCTTTTTTTGTCTGATTCGAGGGGTAGGGCCCCGTTGAGTTCTTACGCTTTGATGTCTATAACGCGCAGTTCATCCGCTTACTACAAGGACGAACCCAATCCGGA